TTACAAATGAGCCCTAAAAGACTTGAACTTCTCACCCTCGTAGTGTAAATACGATACTCTACCAACTGAGCTAAAGACTCATACCTTATTTATAATTATTTTAACTATAAACCTTCCCCATAATATAAAAAACTTACCTATACATAACGGGACTTGAACCCGCCATTAGTGATTGGAAATCACTTATTTTACCTGATAAATTATACGTACATTAATCCAAGAAGATTTTCCAATCCTCTTACTCTGTTACGACTTTCTCGACCTTATAAATTTTTCGTCATATATAGCACAAAATAAGCCCTTACTTAACCCTCAACCATATTCAGTTTTATCCCTTATCTTATTACTTTACACTTTAGAAACATTTACTTAGCTAAGGTGACGGGCAATTTGTACGAACACCAAATGATTATTCACCAGAACGCCCTACTTTCCGATTACTATTAAATCCCATTTCATACTCTCTATTTCAAAAAGTACTCCAATCTTTTACTTTTGAACTAACTCATCTTTGTATATACATAAGTGTAGCGCATGTATAGCCCAAAACATTAGGATCATAACGACCTGACCTCGTCCTTGATTATTTATCTATTTGATGATTCATAACCTAGGATTGAGCCCATTCTATTTCTTTCAAAACACAAACTGACGACGGCCATGCAATACCGGTGCTCAGTGTAATAACTCAGAAACACTCTACACCCCTTCCAATTTTGGTAAAATTATTCGCGGATCATCGAATTAAACCACACGCTCCTCTAATTATACTGGTGAACCGCCAAATTTTTTAAATTTTAATCTTGCGACCATACTCTCCAGGCGAAAATTTTCTTAAGTTATCATAGATTCTTCTAAAATCTAAAATTCAGAGTTTACAGTAAGGACTAACGGGTTTACTACCCCGGTTGCTCCCCCTACTTTCGTATATCAGCTTTTGTTTTAACCAGTAAATTGCCTACGCCCTTGATATTCCAATTTATATTATGGCTTTCCATCCCTACATAAACCATTCTATTTACCCCTTTAAAACCCCTATTAAATCACACCTACATACCCTTTACGCCTTTTATGATAAAAACTCAGGCCTTACGTTTAACCGCGTCTGCTGGCACGTATATTAGACAGCCTTATTTGCAACATCTCTGTGTCATATTTTCATACATTGCACAATATTCTCTACTGCAGCCCCTATATAAGACTCCCCCTTGTTTCAGTGGAAGCGTGGTCTCTCAACTACGCATCTAAGCTTAGATCTTACTCTAAAAGCCTAATACGATCCTGAACCATCAATTAACTATGCAAAATTATATATTCCCTCTAGTTTTCATTAGCTGGCTCTAAGATATTCCTCACTTGTATGAGCAAAAAACCTCTTCATCTCTCACCCTAGCATGTATTATAAGTGCCACTCGCTTTATATCCTCCCCAAAATCAAAGGATTTGCCCAAAACTGGATTTGAACCAATAACTCAAACATTTTCAGTGTTTTGCTCTACCAATTAAGCTATTTGAGCGCCTCTACCCAAGAGATATATTTCTCTAAAGAAACCCCCTCCACTACAATTGGCATAAAAGAATGATTTGCCCCACAAATTTCAGAACACTGTCCATAAAATACCCCTGGTCTTTTTAAAAAAAAACTAGTTTGATTTAATCGCCCCGGCACAGCATCTATTTTTACAGATAAAGATGGAACGGCAAATGAATGCAATACATCCCCCCCCGTCACTAATACTCGTACTTCCGCCTGTATAGGCAGTATTAACCGATTATCCACATCTAATAACCTTAATTCTCCCTTCTTTAACTCAGAAGTTGGAATCATATAAGAATCAAATTCTATTGTTTCTGGACCATAATCAGAATACTCATATGACCAATACCATTGGTGCCCAACCACTTTAATAGTTAAAGCTGGATTTATTACTTCATCCATTAAATACAATAACTTTAAAGAAGGAAGGGCAATAAAGATTAATACCCCCGCCGGAAGTAAAGTCCATATTACTTCTATTAATACCCCCTCAAATAAATATTTATAATAATATCTAGTAATTAATGCCCTTACTATCACCCATAAAACAAAACTTATTATAATAATTAAAATATACATGACCTCATCATGAAACAAAATTATTTCTTCCATAGACGAACTTACCCCATCTTGAAAATTTTTTCCCCAATACTCAGGAATATCCTTCTTAAATCATCTAACACACACCTGCCTAAATTCCCCCCCCCTCTTCATCTTATATATGATAATTTAAAGATTAAAGCCCCTATTATCCAATAAACTTATTAATTTAACATAATTCGCTTTACATGGAGTTTACTGGGCTTGAACCTGCAACCTTAGTCTTGCAAAGACCATGCTCTACCAATTAAGCTAAAACCCCGTTGTAAATAATACTTAAAAATACCGATACCCTGAAATAAACAAAGCTGTAAATATAATCATAATTAAAACATAATTAAATACCATCCCAGATTGTAAATTACTAATCTTTTGAGTTAATCGTATTAATAACCGAGATATACCATTAGGCCCTATTATCTCTAATAAACCCCTATCAATAATCCGATAAGTCACCAAATGCGCAAAATTTAAAATATTTAAAACTATAAAATGATTAATCACATAATTAAACTGCCAAGCTGAATTAAAAAAAGTATATACCATATAATATAAATCCAACATTAAACCCCTCCACTCAGCCTTCTCTACTAAACCCCTTATTCTAATAAATTTTAATTTTAAACTAATATAGTCATAAACCACAAAAGCCAATAATGCCCCCAATAAACTTAATAATAAAGGAACTACCTTAACAGAATTGGATATTATTGGGGGGATAATATTTGATAATATTAATTCTTTTCCAAAATAACCCACAAATATACTTCCAAAAGCCAATAATAATAAAGGCAAAGTTATATTTCAATTAGACTCATGCGCCCTTATAAATATGCGTTTTTTTGAATTAGTATTGGTAATAAAGGTTAAATAAACCAACCTTATAGAATAAAAAGCAGTTAATAAAGCTGAAAAACTCCCCAATCAATAAGCAAAAGCAATATAATACTTCTCATATATTAACTCCAATATCAAATCTTTTGAATAAAATCCTGTCAAATAAGGAAACCCCATTAAAGATAATGACCCTATTAAAATCATAACATAAGTAAAAGAAAGAGATTTTATCAGGCCCCCCATCTTTCGCATATCCTGCTCATCGCTAACAGCATGAATAACAGAACCCGCACTTAAAAATAATAAAGCTTTAAAAAAAGCATGATTCATTAAATGAAATAAACTAACAGAATAATTTGATAAACCACAAATCATTACCATGTAACCTAATTGACTACAAGTAGAATACGCTACTACTTTTTTCAAATCATTTTGAGTCACCCCTACTGTAGCAGCAAAAAGAGCTGTTAAAGCCCCCACTATAGTTATAATAGTTAAGACTAAAGGAGAACCTTCAAAAAAAGGCCCTGATCTTATTATTAAAAATACTCCAGCAGTTACCATTGTTGCCGCATGTATTAAAGCAGATACCGGTGTAGGCCCCTCCATAGCATCTGGTAATCAAGTGTGTAACCCTAATTGAGCTGATTTTCCAACTGCCCCTATAAATAATAATAAACAAATTATAGTAATACCTTCTTTGTTAATATACCCTATCTGATTTAAACTCAAAAGACTATAAATAGTAGAAAACTCTAAAGCACCAAACTCTTCAATAATCTTTATCATGGCCAAAACTAACCCTATATCCCCTACTCTATTTATTAACATTGCCTTCATTGCTGCCTTATTAGCTTGAATCCTTGTTAACCAAAAATTAATTAAAAGATAAGAACATAAGCCCACTCCTTCTCAACCTATAAATAACTGAACATAATTATCACTTGTAACTAACACTATCATTAAAAAAGTAAATAATGATAAATAAGACATAAATCTGGGAATATGGGGATCCCCTGACATATACCCAGTCGAATAAATATGAACTAACGCCGATATAGTTGTAATCACAATCAACATAGTAGAAGTTAAACTATCAAATTGTAACCCAAAATGCGTCGTTAATAACTCTGAATCAAATCACCTTCATAACTTTATATAAGTTACAGAAGAATTTAAAACTGTCTCATAAAAAATACAACAAGAGACAATTAAACTAATGACTATACAACTAGACGTTAATACACCTGCCCCCTTTACCCCTATTTTTCTTCCAAAGAATCCTGATACTATTGCACTTAATAAAGGCATAAATAATACTAATATATACACTTATATTTTCCTATATATATAAACTTATGGTAGCATCATGAGTCATCTGTAATACTCAATTAGGCGAAACCATTAGAGATAAAATAATAAAGAAAACAACCCCTAAAAGAATTGACTTCCTTAAATTTATTACTTCTAATCTATTTATAGCTTTTTGTCAAGTTAACAAAGAATAACTTGGAAAATATATTATTTGAACAACCCTCACATAATACACTCCCGCAATTACTGAGGCCACTACTACCATCATACAAATTAAATAATAGCCACTTGACACCCCCGATAATAATATTAACCATTTTCCTAAAAACCCCGCTAATGGTGGTATACCCACCATAGATAAAAACGTTAAACCCAAAGTTAAGGCCATTACAGGATTCTCTCTTGATAAACAACTGACCTCAATTATAAGGGCCCGAGTTAATTTTAAAGACAAAAGCACTGAAAACCCACATACTGACATGATAACATATATAATTATATATATTAAACTAGCCTGAATACTTTCAAAAGACCCTATACCCACCCCCAAAAGAAGAAACCCCATATGCCCTATTCCACTATAAGCCAATAATCGCTTCATTTTAGTTTGATTTAAAGCCCCCATCGCCCCATAAATTATAGATAAAACCCCACAAAATAAAACAATATTACTTACTAACCCTACTTGCACTAAAATAGAAAATACCCCTATTTTGGGCATTATAGCCAATAAAGCAGTAGTTATAGTAGGAGCACCCTCATACACATCTGGGGCCCACATATGAAAAGGTACCACCGATAATTTAAATAATAATGAGACTGTAATCAAAATTTTACCCACATCTCCAATTAATATTGAATTTATTCCTTGAATACTCGTCTCCCCCGATACCCCATATAATAAAGCACAGCCAAATAAAAATAACCCTGAAGAAACCGCACCTAAAACAAAATACTTTAATCCGGCTTCTGTGCTATAAGCGCTATTTTTTTTTATAGCCACTAAAATAAAAAGAGCTAAAGTTTGTAACTCTAAAGCTAAATAAATCGAAAGTCAATTAACTGAAGAAACTAATAATAAAGAGCCTAACAACACTATTAATACTAACATAATCCAAGAATCACCCTCCTCTCTTTCTTGATTTTTATAACTATACATTAATAATAATAATACACAAGCCATTATAAGCACCCCTTTAGATATGTCAACTCAACCATTAGTTAATAATAACCCATTAGCCCCAAAATCCACCCTCAACCAATAACTCATTAAAACTACGAAAATTAACAACACAATCGAAAGTTTTAATATACGCCCCTTTAAACCATAAACCACTAAAATTAATACTACCAAACTTAATAATAATTCTGGAAATATTCCTAACATTCTGACCTTATTTGGTAAAGACAGGAATTGAACCTATTCACTTGGACTATGAACCCAATAACCTACCTTAAGTCTACTCTACCCTCCAAAATACTCATCTCCTATTTATTATCAGTAAAATAGGGCTTGAACCCATAACCTTAGTCTTATCAAGACCATGCTCAACCAATTAAGCTATATACTGACCCTTACCACTGATGAGATTTGAACTCATATACTCCAGATTTTAAGTCTAGCGTGTTTACCTATTTCACTACAGAGGCTCATCTAAATACCAAAAGCCGGAAGAGCATTAAAACCTACCAAGGCTCCTGAAACTAATCCAACAAACCCTAAACTCAGCGGTAAATAAGATTTTCACAATAAATACATTAACTGATCATACCTAATTCTTGGATAAGTACCCCTTATTCAAATAAATAAAAAAAGTAAAAACCCTATTTTTATTCCAAACACCCCATTACTTTCAAACCCTTTTAAAGGAACCCATCAGCCCCCTAAAAAAAGAATTACCCCCAAAGCAGACATTAAAATTATATGACAATACTCTGCTAAGAAAAATAAAGCAAATGACATACTAGAATACTCCACATTAAACCCCGAAACTAACTCTGATTCCCCCTCTGTTAAATCAAACGGCACTCTATTAGTTTCGGCCAAAGCAGAAACAAAAAACATTATTACCGCAGGAAATAATGGAAGAATATATCATATTTTTCTTTGAGATAGTACTATTTCCGTTAAATTTAAAGAGCCAACACATAAAACAACTGAAATTATTATTAACCCAATTGACACCTCATAACTTATCATTTGGGCCGCCCCCCTTATCGCCCCTAAAAAAGCATATTTGGAATTACTCGATCAACCTGACATTAATACCGCATATACACTAATCGAAGAAACAGCAAATAAATAAAGAATCCCTAATCCCATATCACTCAACATAACCCCCTCTCCATAAGGCACCACCCCTCAAGCTATTAAAGCCAAGGTCAGAGAAAAAATAGGGGCTAATATATATATATACATATTAGCATGATTAGGAATAATCATTTCTTTAGTAAATAATTTCAATCCATCCGCTATAGGCTGTAACACCCCATATATACCTACTACATTAGGACCTTTTCTACTATGAATATATCCTAAAACCTTTCTCTCCGCTAAAGTTAAATAAGCTATTGAAATTAACAAACAAACTATAATACAAAAAATCTTACCTAAATACCCATACATTTGTTGCCCAAAACTAGGTAACAACCGGATTTGTTAAAATAATGTAATAAATTGAGGAACAATCTGCCAGATTTCTCTGGTTATAAATTTATGGAAAACCGACGACAAATAATTCGCCCGGATCCAAGATGAATTAGTTATTTAATCTACTCCATGGAGAGATACCCAAAACCCCAAACACTATTCAACATTTATACCGCCATTTCCCTATTTTTAAAATTCCATGCAAAAAATCCAATATATACACTCATACTGAGGAATCTCTAATAATAGAGGCGAATAGGAATTGAACCTAACTTAACAGACCTGCAAACTGTATCAATGACCACATTGTTTTCGCTTCAACCTTACCTAATAACTACAATCTCATCCCTTAAATTGAAAAATATTAATACCACCCGAGGCGGTTTTAACCCTACCCTCTCACTAAAATATATATTAAATTTGACTCAGAAGAAGACCGGAATTGAACCGACATTTTCTTTAATACTGTTTTCAAGACAGCTGCATTACCTTTATGCTACCTCTTCGATATTAAAGGAAGCTCATTATAAGTATGAGGCGCAGGAGGCGAAACCTGTGCCCACTCTAACGAAGAATGACCATGACTCTCTTCCACTCATCCCATAAAAGGAATTTCATAATAATAAGCATCTCATACTATATAAATAAATCAAATTACCCCTAAAATAGAAATGACAGACCCTATCGAACTTATTTGATTTCATCCCGCAAAACTATCATGAAAATCAGAATACCGCCTTGGTAAACCTGCCAGTCCTAAAAAATGCTGAGGAAAAAATGTTAAATTCACTCCAATAAACATTAATCAAAAATGAATTTTTCCATAAACCTCATTATAACAATACCCTGTTATTTTACCAAATCAAAAATAAAACCCACCAAATATTGCAAATATAGCACCCATTGATAAAACATAGTGAAAATGAGCAACAACATAATAAGTATCATGCAATACCACATCTAAAGCACTATTAGCTAAAACTATTCCAGTTAATCCCCCCATAGTAAATAAAAAAACAAATCCAATTGCTCAAAGCATAGGAGTATCTAATCTTAATGCCCCTCCATACATAGTTGCAACTCAACTAAAAATCTTTATTCCAGTTGGTACAGCTATTATCATAGTAGCCGCTGTAAAATAAGCTCTCGTATCCACATCCATTCCCACTGTAAACATGTGATGAGCTCAAACAATAAATCCTAAAACACCAATTGAAACTATAGCATATACCATACCAAGATATCCAAATATTTGTTTTTTAGCCGAAAACATTGGTATTATTTGCGAAATTATCCCAAATCCTGGCAATATTAATATATAAACTTCAGGATGCCCAAAAAACCAAAATAAATGTTGATATAAAATAGGGTCTCCCCCCCCGGCAGGATCAAAAAAAGCAGTATTAAAATTTCTATCCGTTAATAGCATAGTAATCGCCCCAGCTAATACAGGTAAAGATAATAATAATAAAACAGCAGTTACTAAAATTGATCAAACAAATAATGGCATTCTCTCCATTGTTATCCCTGGCGCCCTCATATTTATTATTGTAGTAATAAAATTCATAGCACCTAATATAGAAGAAATACCCGCCAAATGTAAACTAAATATTACCAAATCTACTGAACCCCCCGAATGAGCCTGAATACTAGATAATGGCGGATAAACTGTCCATCCAGTTCCCGCTCCTTGTTCCACAAAAACAGAAGCCAATAATAAACTTAAAGCAGGCGGCAATAGTCAAAAACTTATATTATTCAATCGTGGGAAAGCCATGTCTGGGGCACCAATATATAAAGGAACAAACCAGTTCCCAAATCCCCCAATCATCACTGGCATAACTAAAAAAAAAATCATAACAAAAGCATGAGCAGTTACAATAACATTATATAAATGATCATCCCCCAACATTGACCCTGGGGCAGATAACTCTAACCTAATTAACATACTAAAAGCAGTACCCATCATCCCCGCAAAAGCTCCAAATAATAAATATAAGGTTCCTATATCCTTATGATTTGTTGAAAATACTCATCTACTTAACTGTGTCATCATTTTAGACCTTAAAAGGAATTGAACCTATACTTTTTCATTTTATAAATGAATATTTTACCAATTAAACTATAAGGCATAATCATAAATAAATCTATTTACTTATCTTCTTTTATTAAAAAGACTAAAACCCCATCGTTAAAATCAACACTTAAGGACGTACAATTCTCAACTCCCTCCACTATTATTACAACATTATCAATATAGTCATCCCCTATAAAACGAGTCCTCATATATTGTAATATAATTAACTAATAGATCCTGTTTCAATAAGTCAAAGTTACTTACTAAAGATTCTACTTTATCCGAATCAATTATATAATAATTAAAATAATCCTAAAAAATTAAGCTATAACCTTTCTAATAGAAAAACCATACTATTAAGAGAAAAAATATCTCTTCAAATAATATTTCCTCCCCTTAAATTCATTTTTAACTTAATCTTATCCCCTTAAAAGATTCAAAGAACTAACCCCAATTGTCCCTCTTATTCTATAGTAAGCCACAAATATAGCTAAGCCAATAGCAGACTCTGCAGCCGCTACAGTCAATATCATAAGAGTAAATATTTGTCCAATTATATTATCTATAACTTTAGATATTTTTAAAAATAAAAAAGAAACAGCTAATAACATTAACTCAATAGACATTAACATTATTATCAAATTCTTTCTATTTAGAACTACTCCTAAAACCCCTAAAATTAACAATATAACGCCCACTCTCGTATACTTATAATCCATCAATCCTTTTATTGTTAAACCTATTCTCACTCTAAACCCCCCCTTACTCATTCATAAATTAGACCTAGAGTTAAAATTATTAAAAACAAATACATCACTCAAACCCCAAATAATTTTATTTGATTTAAAACCACACATCAAGGAAAAAGAAAAGAAATTTCTAAATCAAAAATTAAAAAAAGTATCCCTACTAAAAAAAACTTAACTGAAAAAGGAACCCTAGATGAACCAAAAGGATCAAAACCACATTCATAAACTGAAACTTTCTCAATATCCGGTTGTTTTACCCCTACTATATAAGAGGCACCAAATATAATAGTAGAAAGAATAAGACTGCATAATATTAATATTCCTAAATACTCTATATTTATCATCTACCTACATCTATATAATTTATCCCCATACTCGAGATTAAAGGGAATCGAACCCATATTAATCAGACGACAACCGACTATTTTACCTTTAAATTATAATCCCCTAAAACCAATCTCACCCTATAAATTTTCTGTACATTCAACTATAAACACAGTATATAATAGCCCCCACCTCATATATTTGTAAAAGATTCAAACCTGTTTCATGCCAGTTTATCCCCACCATTTACCTTAACCTTCTCCCCATTAAAAGGTATTGAAATAATTTATAAACTATATTATTACCATATTCTCTAATCTTTAGAGCTTTCATTTTTAATTTCATCTAATTCACGACTAATTTGAATAAAACTCTCCTGTTTTTTTATTTGACTTCTTTCACTAAAAGTTAATACAATTGCCCCTATCATGGCTACCAATAAAATAAAACTAGCTAATATAAATAAATAAGCATAATTAGTATATAGTAACTCCCCTAACACCTGAATATTAGATATCTTTTCTAGAAAATCTCATCTAAAATAATCTATCCCTTCCAATAAATCACCAAACCCCCAACTAAAAAAAAGCAATACTTCAAAAAAAACCACCACACCAATTATAAATCCTACTGGCATATAATTAGACATATCTAATAAACCCCTTAAATCCGTTAAATTTAACATCATTATAACAAATAAAAATAAAATAGCAATAGCCCCCACATATACAATTAAAAATATTAATGCAATAAAATCCACCTCCAAAAAAATAAAAAGTACAACAGCACTTGTAAAACTCACAATTAACCAAAGTACAGAATGTACTGAATTTAAGGCCGAGATTACCATGATCCCTGAAATAATCAAAAACATACAAAACACATTCACAACATCGAACACTCCTAAGGGGACTTGAACCCCTCTACTTAAGTTGAAAACCTAATGTCTTAACCCCTAGACTATAGAAGCTATCTATATTATCACAACCCCCTACTAAATAAACCAGTGAAAAAAGAGACTTGAACTCTTGACCTTTGGCCCCACAAACCCTTGCTCTACCTACTAAGCTATTCTCACCTCACTCTAATCTAATCCCGCTCTTGAAATATAATTGACCCCTTAACTTCATCCACCACCGAAAATGGGAACACCCCCATTAATATTATTAATATCACCAGAGGCAATAAACTATAAAACTCCCGACGATTTAAGTCCCTTGAAAAATAAAGATATTTCGAAGACACCCCAAAACATATTCTATTATACATATATATTGAATAACCAGCAGATAAAACCATACCCACAGAAGCCAATACACCCGCAATAAAACTATACTCAAAAGCCGCTAATAAAGATAAAAACTCCCCTATAAAATTACAACTTAAAGGTATAGAGGCATTGGCCAAAACCAAAATTAACAATAACATACCAAATAATGGCATTGTTATTACCATCCCACGATAATATTTTATTAAACGAGTATGATATCGATCATATAAAAAAGTTACAGCAATAAATAAAGCAGAACTCACTAAACCATGAGCTAACATTAAAAATACAGCAGCCACTAAACCCTGAACTGTATGACTAAAAAGACCTAAAGTCACTAATCCCATATGAGCCACTGAAGAATAAGCAATTATACGCTTTAAATCCACCTGTCGACAAGTAGTTAAACTCCCATAGATAATCGCAAATAAACTCAAAGTCAAAATTAAAGGCCCAAAATATTCCGAAGCATCCGGTAATAAAGGCCACGAAAACCTAATAAAACCATAACCCCCTAATTTTAATAAAACCCCAGCTAAAACCACAGAACCCGCCACTGGCGCTTCTACATGTGCCTGAGGCAATCATATATGAAAAGGTATTTTTGGAATTTTAATGGCTAAACTTAAAAAAAACCCTAAAAAAACAAAATACTGTAATTCTTTTTCTAATTTTAAACAACATAAAGTTTGATAATCAGTACTCCCCGCATAACTATAAAGCGTGAATATACCTAATAACATAAAAACTGAACCAATAAAAGTATAAAAAAAAAAATAATAAGAGGCCTGTATTTTCTCCTCCCTTGACCCCCATACTCCTATTATTAAAAACATTGGAATTAATATCCCCTCGAATAATATATAAAATCCCACTAAATCTAAAATTGTAAAAACCCCCATTAATAAAACTTCTATAAACAACAAACATAATAAAAATTCTTTTATTAAAAACCTAATTGAATTTCAACTTATTAAAACACAAATAGGTATTAATAATGCAGTTAATATTATAAAAAAAATAGATATCCCATCAACACCTAAAATTACAAACCCAAACCCTGGCTCCACACCAGGTATTCAGTCCAATCTCTTTACCACTTGAAACTGACCATCCCCATCAAAAGATGCCCATAAAAGTTTAGTCCCTGTTAATGTCAATAAAGACCACTCTAAACCAACTTTTCATAAACGCATTATATCATCCCGGGGGGTTATTAAAAGAGCCAATATTCCTATTAAAGGCAATATAAATATGGATTCTAACATATTTTTATTATTCTGGTATGACCCATAATATCAAGAAAACGGGATTTGAACCCATAACCTCCCGCTCCCAAAGCAGATAATCTACCTATTGATTTATTCCCTGTAAACCCCTCACAATGAGAATGGGATTTGAACCCACATAAGATATAATATCTATACAGTTTAGCACACTGCCGCTTTCACCTACTCAGCCACCTCATTACTTAAACTCATTTTAAAGACCAAATAAAATTAAAAAAGCCATCATTAAACAAAACAACCCCATAGCCTCAGATATAGCAAACCCTAATATGGCATATGTAAACAACTGTTGTTTTAAAGAAGGATTTCTGGCATACCCAATTATTAAATTACCAAAAACAGTTCCTATACCTACACCACTACCCCCCGCACCTATAGTAGCCGCACCTGCACCAACAAATTTTGCTCCAGTTAATATTTCTGTACTCATCCAATTTTCTCCTCCCCTATTCAAAATAATATATCTCTATTTACCTCCGGCAGGATTTGAACCTACAACCCCTTACTTACAAGGTAAATGCTCTCCCTATTAAGCTACAAAGGTCCTCGCATATATTTATATAAACTGAAATTTTACCTAACTAAGCCTAACTAATTTTAATAATTTATTTTCTAAATGTCCTATTAAAGGCGTTAAAATTAAAAAATAAGCCAAATAAAAAACTGAAACTATTTGCCCTATTAATATATAAGGGTCCTCTACTGGCTGACCCCCTATTCAAGTTAACAATAAGAAATCTCCCACTAAAAATCAAAATAATACCTTACTTAATGGCCTAAATCTTACCCCTTTAAATCTATTTTTATGTAAATAAGGTAAAAAAAGTAAAACTAATATACTAAAAACTAAAGCCACTACCCCTCCCAATTTATTAGGAATAGACCGCAATATAGCATAAACAAATAAAAAATACCACTCAGGTTTTATATGAACTGGTGTCACTAAGGGGTTGGCCTGTTTAAAATTCTCTGCATCCCCTAATATATAAGGGAAAAAAAACACTATTATACACAATACTAAAGAGAATATGACTATCCCATATAAATCCTTTAAAAGATAATAATAATGAAAAGGTATTTTATCAAAATCGGATGTTATCCCAATAGGATTATTCGAACCATCCTCATGTAAAGCAATCAAATGCACTATTGCTAATGCTACTAATACAAAAGGTAATAAATAATGTAAACTAAAAAACCTATTTAATGTAGCATTTGACACACTAAACCCCCCTCAAATTCACCTAACAATATCCTCCCCCACATAAGGAATTGCCGATAATATATTTGTTATCACTGTGGCCGCCCAAAAAGACATTTGCCCCCAAGGCAACACATAACCAATAAAAGAGGTTAATATCATTACTAGAAATATTATCACCCCCACATTTCAAACTATAACTTTCGTATAACTCCCATAATACACCCCTCGCCCTATATGAAAATAAACACATAAAAAAAACATAGAGGCCCCATTAGCATGTAAATACCTTAAAACAAACCCAGAATTTACATCACGAGTAATATGCGCCACAGATGTAAAAGCTAAATCTATATCTGGACAATAATGCATAGCTAAAAATATTCCAGTAATAACCTGAATTATTAAACTAAACCCTAATAATGAACCAAAATTTCATAAATAATTAATATTAGATGGAGCAGGAAGATCAATAAACAAATTATTAACTATTGACACCACCGGATTCTCTTTTCTAAAACTCTTAAACATACGACATAGACTAGAATCGAACTAATATACTCAGATTAACAATCTTATGCTCTACCCTTAAGCTACTATCTCTACTTAAGGATAATAGGAGTCGAACCTACAAAAAAATGAACCTAAATCACATGTGTTTACCTTTTCACCATATCCCTAAAATCAACCATAACCTTGAATAATATATAAAAATCCCATATCAAAGAATGATGGAATTGAACCACCGTTTAAGACTTTGAAGGCCCTGGGTTTACCATTAACCTAATTCCCTACTTTACACTAATTATCTTTTCATTTCTTATAACCTCAAGATTTATTAACCCTTTTATCCAAAATTACTTTTAATTTGTCTTCCTTATTTAGGGATAAGGGACTTGAACCCCTAATAATTAAGATCAAAACTTAACGCCTTTGTCCATTTTGGCTAACCCCTACCTTTATTATAATAAGCCCTATGAACCCCACCAATACATAAAAATAAACAAAAATAATCACACTATATCAACAAAATGCCAATATCAAGCCGCTGCCTCAAATCCCAAATGATGATGTCTAGTAAATTGGAAATTTATTAACCTATATAAACAAACTAATAAAAAGGAACTTCCAATTAAAACATGTCCCCCATGCGCCCCCGTCGTCACAAAAAAAGTTGAACCATACACTGAATCTGATATTGTAAAAGGAGCCTCATAATACTCCATACCTTGTAAACTAGTAAATATTAATCCTAATATAACCGTCAAAGCCAAACTTCTTATAGCTTCTTTTCTTTTTCCACTAATTATTCCATGATGCGCCCAAGTTACAGTTGCACCAGAACTTAATAAAATAGCTGTATTTAATAAAGGAATAGAAAAAGGGTCTAATGGATTAACCCCCAAAGGGGGCCATACACCTCCTATCTCAATAGTAGGGGCCAAACTACTGTGAAAAAACGCCCAAAAAAAAGAAAAAAATAAACAAACCTCCGATACTATAAATAATAACATCCCATACTTTAAACCCTGTCTCACAATAAAAGTATGGCACCCTTGATAAGTAGCCTCTCTAATCACATCTCGCCACCACACTACCATTGTCACTATAATTAAAACTAAACCTATACCTAATAATCAACTTTGACTATAATGAAAATACATTACCCCTCCTACCGTAGTAAAAAATGCCCCACAAGCCCCAATTAAAGGCCACGGACTAGGATCTACTAGATGATAAGGATGATATACTCGTTCCGCCATGCCCTCTTCAAAATTTACAAACTTAATCCCACATATTTCCTACATTACTTAAATCACTTAATCTCTTTATATACCCATATCTCTAATTATTTTTTAAAATTATATGTATAACCGCCTTAAAAAGAATTGAACCTTTAATCTTCTATTTCGAAGATAGATGTTTTAACCAATTAAACTATAAGGCTAAATTTTCTATTATCTTTTTACCATTTATAAAGGAAAAATACCCCTTAATTAAGAGCTTGAAAAAGTATTATCTCCCATTGATCTGACTAATAATACTATTTGTACTAATACACCCACCCCCACATTAAAATAACTACTTCATATTTACCCTATATTCAACAGGAATCGAACCTATAATCTTTTACTTAGAAGGTAAATGCTCTACCATTGAGCTATGAACATACACATTACCCTACTAATACCCCCCTCCTATTAATGTAGTGCAATGGTATCCCCTAAATAAATTGTAGTTAATAAACTAAAGACATAAGCCTGAATTACCCCCACCATCATCTCTAATAAGGTAATAAACCCCATTATAAGTACCGGGATACCCCCTAAAATTAAAAATCCGTTAAATAACAAATTAAAAGCAAACCCTGATAAAATGGCAAATAATAAATGCCCGGCCGAAATATTCGCGGCTAACCGAACCCCTAACGATATTGCCCTAAGCATATAACTTAGTGTCTCTATTATAACTAAAAAGGGGGCCATAATTAATGGTACCCCCCCAGGCACTAATATACTTAAAAACTCTATTTTAAAAGTTAAAAATCCTAATAATGTTACGGCTGTCATTATGGATAAAGATAATCCAAAAGTCACAACTATGTGAGCAGTGGGAGTAAATATATAAGGAAATAATCCTAAAACATTTAATAGAACAATAAATAAAAAAAGACATAAAACAAAAGGAAAATATTTTTGACCGGTTTTTCCTAAATTCTCATGAACAACCGAACGCATATTACTATGAATTATCTCCATTATTAACTGTCATCGATTAGGTATTAATTTATCCCCTTTAAACAACAACCCAACTATAAAAACCACCCCCACTACCATTATAGAAGAATTAGTAAAAGTCACTAATCAATCCCCCCCAAGAGGTCGAAATGTTATTAATCTTATTACATTAAATTGATCAAAATAAGCACTTAACATTTTAAATTTAATAAAGACCTTAATATTATAGTAGACCCACTATCTTTTTCTAAATTTTCACTTATATCCCCTTTAAACCCCCTCTCGGCCCAAGCCCGTAATACTAATTGTTGCTGAATAATTGGTAAAATCCTTAAAACAATTAAAACAAATAATACCAACAAAGCTAGTAATACTCATATATATTGTGTTAAATAAGACACTATATCTAATTGTGGCATTTAAGTACAATTGGACTTGAACCAATCACCACTAGGTTAAAAGCCTATTGCTCTTCCAAATGAGCTATGTACCTTCAATAACAACATAAGGAATAATCTTTCAACCTTAACTATCATTTCCGAAAAAAAATCTTCTACCTTTTAACCACAAAACCTAAAGAAGTGTTATTTTATGTTCAAGAATATTTCCTTCTCCTCACCATAAATACTTACCTAATAAACACCTGCTTTCATAAAACCAGGATGTATATAGTTAACCCCCACATTTTAAAATATTTATCCCCTTGCCAATAAAATTCAAACCTACCATCTTTATCCCCCTAACAGGAAAGAGACTCGAACTCTTCTATTTTCCGTTTACAGCGGACTACATACCCCTCTGCCATCCTATTGCCCTACAATCACATTAGACTGAGATGGAATCGAACCAACTTCTCTATTGTTATGAGCAACATGCTTTACCTTTAAGCTACCAGTCTAAACAAAGATATCAATAGATCAGTATTTAGTCTTTAGTAATCTTATGCAATAAAAATTATTAATTTTACATAAACCCTATCCACGTCTTTTTCTCAAACGATCTTTAGATATACTTCTTCATTTATTAAATTTTAATATATCTATGAAACATAGAACAATATTTCACTTCTCCCTTTAGATGCCTTCAGGGATTAGAATTAGAACCTCTGCCCTTACACCCTACTTTTACAATTAGAGATTAATACTATCGTAGCTACCCAACAATCTATTTTAACCTAAATAATTGGTTCACCAGCGGATATCTATCACTCAATCCTTTCGTACTAGAGTGTAGTTATATCTTATGTTTCAAAACAAAATTGTAGATAGAAACCGACCTAGCTCACGCCGGTCTGAACTCAAATCATGTACGATTTTAATGGACGAACAGTCCAACCCTTGGAAGCGGCTGCACCTCCAGGATATCGCAATTCAACATCGAGGTCGCAAACATCGTCATCGATATGAACTCTCAAACGAGATTACGCTGTTATCCCCGTGGTAACTTTTATTCGTTGCTCGTTAGCAAATCCACTCTTAACTAACGGGTCACTATAACCCACAGTATTAATTTTAATTAATATTATGGAATTTTACCTAATTCCCCCTGTGTCAGCTTGGAGGTCCTCCTCACTGTCAGGCTTTTACTTTATTCTATTTCATTATTTACCTTTTGTTCACCTTCGTTACTCTTTAGAAGGCGGTCGCCCCAACCAAACTGTCCAACTTAAACTTCCCCAATAAACTATTGGTTGGTTTTCTTATATCTAAGGAGTGGAATTTTCATAAGTTCCCACATAATCTACACCTTAATTTTAAAAACAATTTAAGCCTCCAGTAAAGCTCAACGGGGTCTTCTCGTCTTACAACTTGTCTGTAGCATCTTCACTACAACTTCAATTTCACTGGTTTTTATCTTGAGACAGTGGGGCATTCGTTACGCCATTCATACTTGCCAACAATTAATTGGCTATTTATTGCGCTACATTATCACGGTCAGAGTTACCGCGGCCATTTAATTGTCTTTAATTAAATAACTTATTTTATCATTTAAATTTAGATACAATCATTGGGCAGGCCTCACCTCCAATCCTTCAAGTCAAAGACTTTTCGCTGAAAGCTATGTTTTTGGTAAACAGTCGACACCCCCTCTTTTCTGAGAATAATTATCAGTTTATCACTTTATAAAACCCATAATTACCACCCTTTCTCGCGAACTTACAGAGTCATTTTGCCGAGTTCCTTAAGATAAATTTTACCATCACTTAATGCCCACTTGTGTTAGTTTTAGTACAGCCTATTATAAAAATAATTTTTTTCACTTATTATTTCTTACCCATTATCCTCTTGACATTTATTTTCTTAGGGGCTGCATAACCCAATCCAGAAGATCTTATATTGGAAACCTTGGGCCATGAATAATGATTCTCACACTATTTTTTACTCATGTTCGCATTATCACTTCAGACATACTTTCGTAATAATCACTTCAATTTATTACAGAACGTTCTACTACCATAATACAATATCCAGAGTTTTGGTCTCTACTATAATAATAACTTAAGCCACCCACATTTTTAGGACCCATTAATTTATTGAGTGAACTGTTACGTCCTCTTACAAAGATGGCCGACTCCAAGCCTACTTCCTCATTATCTCACCTAATAAGCCCCTTTCCCACTTAATTAGACCTTAATGACCTTAACTTCTGATCTAGGTTGTTCCCTTTTAGACAATAAACCTTCTCGCCCATTGTCTGTCTATCATTTTTATTCTTACACTTTCATAGTTTGATTAAAAATACCCTATAGATATTTCTATTCAGTGCTTTACCATGTAAAAATTAAAACTAATGATGCACTACTTAAATAATTTTCGCAGAAAACCAGCTATTTCCAAGTTCGATTGGCTTTTTACCCCTAACCACAGGTCATCTGAGATTTTTGCCACAATCACCAGTTTGCTCCTCCACTCTCCATTAAGAAAGCTTCAAACTGCCCATGGTTAGATCACTTGGTTTCGGGCTCTATTTGACTAATGCTTAATAATTAAAACTTGTTTTCACTACACCTACATTTATTAATTTAAATTTGCCAAATACTTATCTCACGAACCCATTATTCAAAAGGTACGACAAATATTGTCTGCTTGTAAGTAACTAATTTCAGATTCTCTTTCATTCTCTTTCAGCTTTCCTTCACAGTACTTATGCACTTTCGGTATGTTATAATTTTTAAATTTAGATGTATGGAACACCCATCTTCAAATAATTCTACTCTTTAAAAATATAAATTTATATATTTTTTGATCTTTTCACCTAATCATCACCATTTTCACGGGCCTATTACCCTCTTTGAAACTTTCAAATGGCCATCTTTCCACTTTCGCTCGCCACTACTCACAGAATTTCGCTTGATTTTTTACCCTTAGTACTAAGAAGCTTCAATTCCTAAGGCTTTATTTCAATTTAGGGGACCTTTGCTAACTATCCTCAAAGATTTCGTCTATAACGCCCATTATAACACCCTAGCCATCCATTCTTTACTTGTTTATACTAATCTATC